TTGCAAGTTTATAATTGAGGAGTATATCCCTTCTTATTAATCTAAGAAATGAAATACTAATAAAAATTCCCTCTTGACAGTGATATATGTTGTATATGTAAATCCTAGATGTGAAACTAGGCATAAATCGTAGTATAAAACACAAAAATCTATAAAAAAAGAAATAAAGATTGGTTGAACTTGAAAATTTCATCATTCAATGTGTAGTGTAAATGATTGAATTGGATTCACTTGAGTGGTACAAACTAAATCGAATGCTAACTCCATTTATTTATTATTGAATTAACTGATCAATTTGATATCGGACATATTTTTTTCGGTACTATTCAAAAATTTTGACATATTTTACTTTATTATTATGAGAATAAATCCTACTACTTCTGGTCTTGGCGTTTCCACGCTTGAAGAAAAAAACCTAGGGCGTATCGCTCAAATTATTGGCCCGGTATTGGATGTCGTTTTTACCCCCGGCAAAATGCCTAATATTTATAATGCTTTAGTAGTTAAGGGTCGAGATACTGTCGGTCCACAAATTAATGTTACTTGCGAGGTACAACAATTATTAGGAAATAATCGAGTTAGAGCTGTCGCTATGAATGCTACAGATGGGCTGATGAGAGGGATGGAAGTGATTGACACGGGAACTCCTCTAAGTGTTCCAGTCGGAGGAGCTACTCTTGGACGAATTTTCAATGTTCTTGGGGAGCCTGTTGATAATTTAGGTCCCGTAGATACTCGCACAACATCTCCTATTCATAGATCGGCGCCTGCCTTTATACAGTTAGATACAAAATTATCAATCTTTGAAACAGGAATTAAAGTAGTGGATCTTTTAGCTCCCTATCGCCGTGGAGGAAAAATAGGGTTATTTGGAGGAGCTGGAGTAGGTAAAACAGTACTCATCATGGAATTGATCAACAACATTGCCAAAGCTCATGGAGGCGTATCCGTATTTGGCGGAGTAGGCGAACGTACTCGTGAAGGAAATGATCTCTACATGGAAATGAAAGAATCTGGAGTGATTAATGAAAAAAATATTGCGGAATCAAAAGTGGCTCTAGTCTATGGTCAAATGAATGAACCCCCGGGAGCTCGTATGAGAGTTGGTTTGACTGCCCTAACCATGGCAGAATATTTCCGGGATGTTAATGAGCAAGACGTACTTTTATTCATCGACAATATCTTTCGTTTCGTCCAAGCAGGATCAGAAGTATCCGCCTTATTAGGGAGAATGCCTTCTGCAGTAGGTTATCAACCTACACTTAGTACAGAAATGGGTTCTTTGCAAGAAAGAATTACTTCTACCAAAGAGGGATCCATAACTTCGATCCAAGCAGTTTATGTACCTGCGGACGATTTGACCGACCCTGCTCCTGCCGCGACATTTGCACATTTAGATGCTACTACCGTACTATCAAGAGGATTAGCTGCCAAAGGTATTTATCCGGCAGTGGATCCTTTAGATTCCACGTCAACTATGTTACAACCTCGGATTGTTGGCGAGGAACATTATGAAATTGCGCAAAGAGTTAAGCAAACTTCACAACGTTACAAAGAACTTCAAGACATTATAGCTATCCTTGGGTTGGACGAATTATCCGAGGAGGACCGTTTAACTGTAGCAAGAGCACGAAAAATTGAGCGTTTTTTGTCACAACCCTTCTTCGTGGCAGAAGTATTTACTGGTTCTCCAGGTAAATATGTTGCTCTCGCAGAAACAATTAAGGGGTTTCAATTGATTCTTTCCGGAGAATTAGATGGTCTTCCCGAGCAGGCCTTTTATTTGGTGGGTAACATTGATGAAGCTACCGCGAAAGCTATGAACTTAGAAGGGGAGAGCAATTTGAAGAAATGACCTTAAATCTTTGTGTACTGACTCCTAATCGAATTATTTTGGATTCAGAAGTGAAAGAAATCATTTTATCTACTAATAGTGGCCAAATTGGTGTATTACCAAACCATGCCCCTATTGCTACAGCTGTAGATATCGGTCTTTTGAGAATACGCCTCAATGACCAATGGTTAACTGTGACTCTGATGGGCGGTTTCGCTAGGATAGGTAATAATGAGATCACTATTTTAGGAAATGATGCAGAGATGAGTACTGACATTGATCCGCAAGAAGCTCAACAAGCTCTTAAAATAGCTGAAGCTAATTTAAGTAGAGCTGAAGGTAAGAAACAGGCAATTGAGGCGAATCTAGCTCTCAGGCGGGCTAGGACACGAGTAGAGGCTATCAATAATATTTTCAATTAAATAAAAATAATCAATCAAAAGAAGTTTTTTATCTTTAGAAGTTGAAGTTATTTATTATACTATACATATCCCATTTCAATTCTGCTAATTGAAATGGGATACAGTTAAAGTCTAATCTGATACAACTAAAAGAAAAATATGGTAGAAAAACTTATTAGATACCATTGACTCCGGTATCTAATGAGTTCTACCTACTATTGGATTTGAACCAATGACTCCCGCCGTATGAAAGCAATACTCTAAC